ATTTTATTTTAAGTTATACATAAAATAATATATTTATATCTTTTATTCTTTAGAATTAAAAGATATTATATAATAATATAGATATATCTTATACATATATTAATAAATTAATCTTAATTATAAAGTTTAAATTATTATCTTTTCTTATCAATAAATTAATAATAATAATTAAATATTTTAATTATAAATAAATAATTAAATATAAGTATTTACATATAAAAAATATAAGTATAATTTAAATATAGACTTATACAGTTAATAATATATTATTTAAGTTCTGGGTTTTTTTTACAATCTAATTTAAGTTTTTATTTTTTTTTTTTTAGTTTTAAGAATTAAATAGATATTTCGATATTGATGTCTGATTAAAGAGCTATCTTGATAGGATAGAAAATGTAGAAAACCTACTCTTATCACTTATATTTAATAGATTTTCACTATCTCCAAAAGAATCAAAATCTTTTGTGCATTTACACCAAAACATAAAAAGATAAGCTAAATTTTAAGCTAATGGGTTCATACCCCATAAATGAATTAATTCTCTTTTTAATTTTTATCAATTCAGCAAATATTTTGTTTTTACTATCTTCTTTCTTAGGTATTTTTTTAGCTATCTCTTCCTCTTCTTGGCTTACCGCTTGAATCGGACTTGAACTAAATTTACTATCTTTCACTCCTTTAATTTCTTCCAAAAAAGATCAATATTCTTCGGAATCTGCTTTAAAATATTTTTTAATTCAAGCTCTTGCCTCTTCTATTTTAATCTTATCAGCCACTATGATTTTTATTTCTCCTTTTTACTCCTCTATCCTTATCTCCTGCGCTTTGTTTTTAAAAGCAGGAGCAGCTCCTTTCCACTTTTGATTCCCAACCGTTATACAAGGTCTTTCTTGACCCCAAGCCGCTTTACTGATAACTTCACAAAAAATCGCCCCTTTAGCTTTATTATCTTGCACTTTAACGACTAATTCAATTTTCACAAACAAAATTTTTTTAATTATTATCAGACTTTCCGCCCTATTTGGGGCTATTGGTGGCCTTAATCAAACACTTTTACGAAAACTTCTTGCTTATTCCTCAATCAATCATATATCTTGGGTATTAACTGCCATGATTTTAAGTGATTCTCTCTGAATCATATATTTTTTTTTTTACACCATCATTTCTTTGTCTATTGTCTCATTATTTCATTTTATCCAAGCTTTTCATATTTCAAATCTTATTTTTAAAATAAATTTTTCTTCACTAAACAAAATAATTCTTTTATTCTCTTTTCTGTCTCTCGGGGGTCTTCCACCTTTTACCGGATTTATCCCAAAATGAATTCTTATCCAAGAAATAATTAACCAAAATATAATCATTCTTTTAATCATTCTTCTTTTTTCAACCTTATTCACTCTTTATTACTACATTAATGTTGCAATTAACTCCTTTTTATTTTCTTCTTCTAAAACCTTTTATGCAACCAAACCTTTAAAACCCCCTGCTTCTTTCTTAATTTTTATAAATTTCTTGGGATTGTGGTTTCCTTCTATTATTTTAATTGTCTAAGATTTTAAGTTAAAAAAACTCAAAGCTTTCAAAGCTTTAATTAAGAAGTCGTCTTAAATCTTAAGCTTTAACTTTAAAATATTTTTAGATTTGCAATCTAACGTAATTTATTATACTATAAAACCCTATAACAAAAGAGATCAATCTCATTAATAAATTTACAGTTTACTGCCTAAATTCAGCCATTTTGCCACGCAACGATGATTATTTTCTACTAACCACAAAGACATTGGGACTTTATATTTTATTTTTGGTGCTTGGTCGGGCATAGTAGGAACAGCTTTGAGTCTTATTATCCGAGCTGAACTAGGCCAACCTGGAAGACTTATTGGAGATGATCAAATTTATAATGTTGTAGTTACAGCCCATGCTTTTGTTATAATTTTTTTTATAGTTATACCCATCATAATTGGGGGATTTGGAAACTGACTTGTTCCGCTAATATTAGGAGCCCCTGATATAGCTTTTCCTCGGATAAATAACATAAGATTTTGACTTCTCCCCCCTTCATTAACTCTTCTTTTATCAAGAGGAATAGTTGAAAGAGGTGTTGGCACAGGATGAACTGTATACCCTCCTTTGGCCGCTGGAATTGCTCATGCCGGTGCTTCAGTAGACTTAGGAATTTTTTCTCTTCACATAGCAGGGGCTTCTTCTATTTTAGGAGCAGTAAATTTTATTACTACTTCTATTAACATGCGCTCTAATGGTATAACTTTAGACCGAATGCCTTTATTTGTGTGATCAGTTTTTATCACGGCTATTCTATTACTTCTTTCTTTACCTGTTTTAGCAGGAGCAATTACCATACTTCTTACTGACCGCAATTTAAACACTTCTTTTTTTGACCCAGCTGGAGGGGGAGACCCTGTTTTATATCAACATTTATTTTGGTTTTTTGGGCACCCTGAAGTTTACATTTTAATTCTCCCAGCTTTCGGAATAGTTTCCCACATTATTAGCCAAGAATCAGGCAAGAAAGAAGCTTTTGGGACCTTAGGTATAATTTATGCCATACTAGCGATCGGAATCTTAGGCTTTGTTGTCTGAGCTCATCACATATTTACTGTGGGAATAGATGTAGACACCCGAGCTTATTTTACTTCAGCAACAATAATTATTGCTGTGCCCACTGGTATTAAAATTTTTAGATGATTAGGCACCTTACACGGCACTCAATTAAATTACAGCCCATCACTCTTATGAGCCTTCGGGTTTGTTTTTCTCTTTACAGTAGGAGGACTAACGGGAGTAGTTTTAGCTAACTCTTCTTTAGATATTATTCTTCACGACACATACTACGTAGTCGCTCATTTTCATTATGTATTATCTATGGGTGCCGTTTTTGGGATTTTTGCAGGAATTACCCACTGATTCCCTTTATTTACCGGTCTCTCATTAAACCCTAAGTGACTAAAAACTCACTTTTTTGTTATATTTTCTGGCGTAAACATTACTTTTTTTCCACAACATTTTTTAGGGTTAAGAGGCATACCTCGTCGTTATTCAGATTATCCCGATGCTTACACAAGATGAAATATTTTATCTTCTATTGGATCTACTGTCTCTTTGCTAGCAGTCTTAGGGTTTGTAATTATTGTTTGAGAGGCTTTTGTCTCTTCTCGTCCTATTATTTTTTCTTTGTTTTTACCTTCATCTTTAGAGTGGCATCATTTTTTACCCCCAGCAGATCACAGATACTCTGAGATTCCTCTTATTTCTTCTAACTTCTAAAATGGCAGATAATTGCGTAAGATTTAGGCTCTTAACATGAAGTAATTTCTTCTTTTAGAATCTAAAATGGCAGATAATTGCCTAAGATTTAAGCTCTTAAAATGAAATATAAATTTCTTTTAGAATAATGGCAACATGAAACTACCTCGGTCTTCAAGATAGTACTTCTCCTTTAATAGAACAATTAATATTTTTTCATGATCACACTATAGTAATTTTAATTTTAATCACAAGAATAGTAGGATACATAATAACTTCACTTTTTTTTAATAAATTAATTAATCGATTTCTTTTAGAAGGACAAACTATTGAAATTATTTGAACTGTTCTTCCTGCAATTATTTTAATTTGTATTGCTTTACCTTCTCTCCGTCTTTTATATCTATTGGATGAAGTAAATTCTCCTTCAATTACTTTAAAAACAATTGGCCACCAATGATACTGATCTTATGAATATTCTGATTTTTTAGATCTTGAATTTGACTCTTATATAATCCCACCTAATGATCTAAATTTATCAAATTTTCGACTATTAGATGTCGATAATCGAACCATTCTCCCGATTAACTCACAAGTTCGTGTATTAATTACAGCTGCAGATGTTATTCACTCATGAACTGTCCCATCCCTAGGTGTTAAAGCCGATGCTATTCCTGGACGTTTAAATCAAGTAAGATTTCTTATTAACCGTCCAGGCCTTTTTTTTGGACAATGTTCTGAAATTTGCGGAGCTAACCATAGATTTATGCCTATTGTCATTGAGGCAATCCCCGCAAATAATTTTTTAAACTGAGTTTCTTCTCATTAATTATATTAACTATTAGGTGACTGAAAGTAAGTATAAATCTTTTAAATTTATTATAGCAAGTTAACATTTGCTTCTAATAAGAAAAATAAGTTTTATAAACATAAGCTTGTCATGCTTAAATTATTACTTAAGTAATATTTTTCTATTCCTCAAATAGCCCCTCTATTCTGATTTTGATTATTTTTATTTTTTTCTTTTATTTTTATTATTTTTTTGTCTTTAGCATATTTCTTATTTCCCTTACAAAAAAATAATTTTTATGCCCTGCCTTCACCTAAGCCTTTTTTTTTATGAAAATGATAACAAACTTATTTTCAGTTTTTGACCCTATGTCCTCTATTTTTAATTTATCTATAAATTGAATTTCTACTTTATTAGGATTATTTATTATTCCGTTCTTATTTTGAGTAATACCTTCCCGCTGGTCAATAACCTGATCTTCTCTTATATTTACATTACATAAAGAATTTAAACTACTTTTAGGTGTTAATTTTTCAGGACTTTCAATCATTTTTATTTCATTATTTTCTCTAATTTTTTTTAATAATTTTTTAGGGCTACTTCCTTATGTTTTTACTTCTTCTAGCCATATAGCCTTAACTTTAACTTTAGCTTTACCATTATGGCTGTCTTTTATAATTTTTGGGTGATATAATAATACCCAGCATATATTTTCTCACTTAATCCCTCAAGGAACTCCTCCTCTCCTCATGCCTTTTATAGTTTTAATTGAAACTATTAGAACTCTAATTCGCCCTGGAACCCTCACTATTCGTCTGGCTGCTAATATAATTGCTGGGCACCTTTTACTAACTTTGTTAGCTAACACGGGGCCATCTTTAACTCTGTCTCTACTATCTTTTCTAATTTTTACCCAAATTCTTTTACTAACCTTAGAAGCTGCTGTTGCAATTATTCAATCTTACGTTTTCGCTGTTTTATCGACTTTATACGCCAGAGAAGTTAACTAATGACATTACATAATCATCACCCATACCACCTAGTAGATTTAAGTCCTTGGCCTTTAACTGCTTCTATTAGAGCTATAATACTAACTTCAGGTTTAATTAAATGATTCCACCAATTTAACCCAGATTTATTTTTTTTAGGAATTTTAGGAGTAATTTTAACTATAATTCAATGATGACGAGACATCACCCGAGAGGGTACTTTTCAGGGACTACATACTTATATCGTTACAATTGGCCTCCGATGAGGTATAATTTTATTTATTGCTTCTGAAGTTTTGTTTTTTTTTAGTTTTTTTTGAGCTTTTTTTCATAGAAGTTTATCCCCGGCCGTAGAAATTGGAAGATATTGGCCCCCAACAGGAATCTTAACATTTAACCCGTTTCAAATTCCATTACTAAACACCGCTATTTTACTAGCTTCAGGAGTTACTGTAACATGGACTCATCATGCTATTATAGAAGCCAATTTGACACAAGCCACACAAAGTCTGTTTATTACCGTAATCCTGGGCATTTATTTTTCAGCTTTACAGGCTATAGAGTACTTCGAAGCTTCTTTTTCTATCGCAGATAGAGTTTATGGCGCAACTTTTTTTGTTGCTACCGGATTTCATGGACTTCATGTTTTAATTGGCACTTCTTTTTTATTTATTTGCTTCCTTCGTCTTTATAATTGCCATTTTTCAGCTTACCATCATTTTGGGTTTGAAGCCGCTGCTTGATATTGGCATTTTGTTGACGTAGTTTGATTATTTCTTTATATCTCAATTTACTGATGAGGGGCATAAATTATTGTTTTTTTAATATAAATAAGTATATTTGGCTTCCAACCAAAAAGTCTAAATTTAGAAAAAATAATTTTATCTCTTATTTATATTTTTTTTGTAACTTTTTTATTATCCTCTATTTTAATAAGTATTGCCTCACTTATCTCAAAAAAAACTATTTACGACCGAGAAAAAACTTCGCCTTTTGAGTGCGGATTTGACCCTAAAGGTGCCGCCCGTTTACCATTTTCTCTACGATTTTTTCTTATCGCCCTTATTTTTTTAATTTTTGACGTAGAAATTACCCTTCTATTACCTTTACCTATTATTTTATCTTCTTCAAACATTTTAAGATGAACATTTACTAGAATTTTATTTTTGTTTATTCTTTTACTAGGTCTTTTTCATGAATGGCACCAAGGTGCTTTAGAGTGAGCTTCTTAATTATACAATAATTTAAAATTTACAAGGATTATAGTCAACTATGACCTTTGAGTTGCATTCAAAAAGTACTTTTTAAGTTAATCTTATATAAATGAGAAGCGAATTTTGCATTCAGTTTCGACCTGACCTTTGACTTTATGTCCTCGTTTGTTTAACTAAAGCCAAAAAGAGGCTTATCACTGTTAATGATATAATTGAATTTTTTCTAGTTAAGGAAATTTTAGGTAAAGAAAAAGCTTCTAACTTTTTTCTTAAGCGGTTTAACTCCGTTTAAATTTCTAACTATTATAGTGTAAATAAACACATTACAATTTCATCGTAAAACTAAAGAAATTTCTTTTAAAAGTAAACACATTCTCAGATTTATAAATCTCCTTAGCATCTTCAAAGCTATGCTCTTTTTAAGCTATAAGAATTTAAACTAAAATTATAAACCTTACTACTCATACCAAAAATATAAGCATATACACTTTAAACCTATTATCTTGTAAAATTTGCACAAACCTAGATTTATTTAATATCCACTTAAATGTGCCCTGACCCCCATAAAATTCGTATCACCCATAGTCCCCTACTTTTTGATATTTTTTAGCAACTTTTAAAACGATGCTTCTCACTCACCACCTTGATAGTAAAGGCATGAATCATATAGAACCATAAAATACTACTTGTTTGTAAAAATTTAATCTTTTCAATAAATTAACTTCTCCTAATAAATTTATTAAATAGCCTAGCATTCCCCCTCTAACTCTAACAATTAAAGCTATAAATTTAAATAATGATCTAAGACAAATCATATAAGGGAAAGGAAAAATTAATCATGATATAACAGCCCCTCTTATTACTGCCCCTAAACTTAACATTATTATTGGGTTATTTATAATATAAGATTCATCTGAAATTTTATGAAACCTACCGACTCTAAAAACTCTTCTTATTAAATAATATACTAACCGCCCAGTATAGCACACTGTAAGCCCAGTAGACAACACATATATAAATAAACCAACTATTCTCACAGGCCCTATAAAAGAAATTTCTAAAATTATATCTTTTGAGTAAAATCCTGCTAAAAAAGGAGTCCCGCATAAAGATAAATTTGCCAATATTATTAATATTCTTCTTAAAGGCATTTGTTTTACTAGTCTTCCTATAGAGCGGATATCTTGGTAGTCTTTTATATTGTGAATAATTACACCAGCACATATAAACAACAAAGCTTTAAATAAAGCATGTGTTAACAAGTGAAAAAAAGCTAATTCTCTAAACCCTAGCGCGATAATTCTTATTATAACTCCTAGCTGTCTTAGTGTTGATAAAGCAATAATTTTTTTTAAATCATATTCAAAATTAGCTCCTAGCCCCGCTATAAATATAGTTACACAAGAAATTAAAAATAAAACTAAGCGCGTGTTAGATCTTTCAATTGCAACTCTAAATCGAATTAATAAATAAACCCCAGCTGTTACTAAAGTCGAAGAATGAACTAAAGCAGATACTGGGGTAGGCGCAGCTATTGCTGCTGGCAATCAAGCAGAAAATGGAATTTGCGCTCTTTTTGTTATACCTGCTAAAACAATTAAAAATATAATAATTTTATAGCTCTCATTTTCTGTAAACAATCTTATTCAAAAAATAAAATTTCATCCCCCAAACCTAAATATTAATGAAATTCTTAACAAAATTGCTACATCCCCAATTCGATTTGACAGCGCTGTTAATATCCCTGCATTTGAGCATTTTTCATTTTGATAATAAATAACTAAAGCATAAGAAGTTAAACCCAGCCCATCTCACCCTAGTAAAATTCTAATTAAATTAGGGCTTATAATTAAAAATCTTATTGATAAAACAAAAGCTAGCACTAAATATATAAATCGATTAAAATTTTTATCTATTTTTATGTAGTCTCCACTGTAAAATAAAACTATAGATGAAATAAAACTTACAAATCCTAAAAATATTAGTGATATTCAATCTAAAATTAAAGTTATCACAATTCTTACTGAATTTAAGTTAATAATTTCTCATTCTACAAAAATTATAAAATTTCTTATTAAAAATGCTAAAGACACAAAAATAGACCCAACTCTTAGTGTAAAAAGAAAAATTATTCTTCTTAAATGTAATATAACTACTCAAATCACGGTTTAAAATAAAATTTATATCTAAGGCCCCACAAACCTTTGTTTTTTTTTAAACTATTTAAACAATAAATTATTACTCTTCTATTTAAAATAATTATATTTAACGGCAGTCAATGTAGTATTAATACCAAATATTCTCGCACTTTTCCTGAGCAACATGAATATAAACAATTATAATAATGACCATGTTGTCTTAAAGAAAATATGTATAATCTATAAGCAGCTCTAAAAAAAGACAATAACATCACCATAACCAAAGAAACTTTTCTTCATCTTACTACTCTTATAATTAGTCTTACTTCTCCTAGTAAATTTAATCTTGGCGGAGCCGCCATATTTCCTACTCTTAATAAAAATCATCACAATCTCATTCTAGGTATAAATCTTAATAACCCTTTATTTACCAGTATTCTACGTCTACCTAGGCGCTCATAAACCATGTTTGCAATACAAAATAAACCAGATGAACACAAACCATGGCCTACTATTACAAAAATAGCACCATTTAAACCCCATACTCCTAACACTATTAAACCTCTTAATACCATACTTATATGAGCTACCGAAGAATATGCAATCAAAGATTTTATATCAACTTGCCGTAAACATATTAACCTCACAATTACCCCGCCTCTCAGACTAAACCCAACTCAAACTCAAGATAATCTTTTTTCTATAATCTGAAATAATATTAAAACTCGAATTAAACCATATCCTCCTAGTTTTAATAAAACCCCCGCTAAAATTATAGATCCAGCTACAGGGGCTTCTACGTGAGCTTTAGGCAGTCACAAATGAACTATATATATAGGCAACTTAACGACAAAAGCAAAAATTGTGAACAGATATCATAAACAACTTCTAAATTCTTTTATAACAATAATATTAGAATTTATACCAATCGTTAATCTCCCCATAGTATTATAAATCCCTAAGAAAGATACCAACAAGGGCAACGAAGCAAATAAAGTATAAAATAATATATACACGCCGGCTTGCACACGCTCAGGTTGATACCCTCACCCTAAAATAAGCATTAATGTAGGAATTAACGATGCTTCAAACCTAATATAAAACAAAAAATAATCTCTTGCCCTAAATCTTATAATTAAAAACAAAAGTAATCTTAATCTAACTAAGTTAAAAAATTCTTTAAAATTTTTTTGATTATAAATTTTTATTCTAGCCCTTATTAACAATCTTACAACTCAAAATCTTAACAAAATTAAAATGTATCTTAATCTGTCCAAACTAAGGACTCTTCTTTCCGCTACTCGATAAAACTCGCGTATACACAAAAATCTAAAAAAAAATGTAAAAATATATATTCAATGCTGGATAAATCATCACTTTTTTACTAAAAATGTCAATATTAAAATACCAAAAATAAATTTTAACATTGTAAAATTCCAAAATTTCTAAAACAATCGTTTCCATGAGTTCGCACAATAGAAACTAACAGTGATAGCCCCAAAGCTCCTTCACAAGCTGCAAAAGTTAAAAAAAATAGTACAAAATAAATATCATACCCAATTTTTACTAACCTTAAACTTAGTAACCAAAAAATTCCTAATATGATAAACTCTAACCTTAGCAGTGTATTTAACAAATGTTTTCGCTTAGACACAAATATTATACACCCTCTTACACATATAAACAAAGGAATTAAAAAAAAACCAAATTTTATCATTAACTAAGCTTTAATAGTTTAACAAAAACATGGGTCTTGTAAACCTAAATTATATTTATATTTAAAACATCAGAAAAAAAATTACTTTTATTTTTAGTCCCCAAAACTAACATTTTTTTTTAAATTACTTTCTGGCATACTTTTTTTATTATTTTCTTTTACTTTAACTTTTTTTTTATCTTTAATTTTTTTAATAACAAATCACCCTCTTTCAATAGGATTAACTTTACTTATTCAAACCTGTTTTATTTGTGTAACTTCAGGAATTACTAACCTAACATTCTGATTTTCTTATATCCTATTTTTAATTTTTTTAGGAGGTATGCTAGTTTTATTTATTTATGTTGCTTCTTTAGCCTCAAACGAAATATTTAAAATTTCTTTTTCTTTCCTTTTTTTAATTTCTTTTTTTTTAATATTATTTTTAATTTTTTTTATATTTTCAGATTTTTTAATATTTTATATTAACTCTTTAAATATGGGCCACTCTTTTTTAAATTTTTCTTATCAACCATTAGGCCAAGATTTAATTTCTTTTATTTACTCGCCTTCTATTATATTTTACACCCTATTTATAGTATTTTATTTGTTATTAACTTTAATTATCGCAGTTAAAATTACTAATAATTTCCAAGGACCTTTACGGTTTTATTTATAAAATTAATGTCAACTCTCCCTATTCGTAAAACTCACCCTTTAGTAAAATTAATAAATGGAGCTTTTATTGATATACCAATTCCAGTAAATATTTCTACTTGATGAAATTTTGGGTCTCTTCTAGGCTTGTGTTTAATTACCCAAATTATCACAGGCTTGCTTTTATCCATACATTACACTGCCCACGTTGATCTTGCTTTCTCAAGAATTGCCCATATTTGCCGAGACGTTAATTACGGCTGATTTTTACGTACATTCCACGCTAACGGTGCTTCTTTTTTTTTTATTTGTCTTTATGCTCATATTGGACGAGGAATTTATTATGGATCTTACCGATTTACTCACACTTGGTTTACAGGAATTATTATTTTATTTTTAGTAATAGCAACTGCTTTTTTAGGTTATGTTTTACCTTGGGGGCAAATATCTTTTTGGGGTGCCACTGTCATTACTAATCTTCTCTCTGCCGTTCCTTATATTGGATTAGATTTAGTTCAATGACTTTGGGGTGGATTCGCTGTTGACAATGCAACTTTAACCCGATTTTTTGCTTTTCATTTTTTAGTTCCTTTTTTAATTGCGGCTGCAGCTTTAGTACATATCTTATTTTTACATCAAACTGGCTCGTCTAACCCTTTAGGAATTTCTTATAACGCAGACAAAATTTCTTTTCACCCTTACTTCTCTTTTAAAGATATTTCAGGATTTTTTATTTTATTTTTTACCCTTATTCTTTTAACTTTACTTTATCCTTATTTTCTAGGAGACCCTGACAACTTTATCCCCGCAAACCCTTTAGTCACCCCTCCGCATATTCAACCAGAATGATATTTTTTATTTGCTTACGCCATTCTTCGTTCAATTCCTAATAAATTAGGGGGAGTTATTGCGCTAGTCTTGTCTATTGCTATTCTATTTATCTTACCTTTTACTAATTTAAGAAAATTTCGAAGTTTATCTTTTTACCCTTTAAACAAATTTTTTTTTTGAATTTTAATTTCTTCAGTTTGCTTGCTAACTTGAATCGGTGCACGGCCTGTTGAAGACCCTTACATTATTACGGGGCAAATTTTAACTTTTACTTATTTTTTTATTTATTTTTTTAACCCTTTAATCTTTATCTTATGAGATAAACTTTTAAAATAACTATTTAACTTTTTGTAAAGTAAGTGTTTTGAAAACATTGTAAAGCAGTTCAACTCTGCTAATAGTTTTTCTAAAATAAGTACTTAGTCTAATTCAAATACTATTAAAAACAATTTTAATCTTATAAAAAACATAACATAATTTAACCTCACAGGCAGAAATCTTTTTCAAGCTAATCTTATTAATTTATCGTAACGAAACCGTGGTAAAGTTCCTCGGACTCATACAAAAACAAAAGAAATTAATCCTACTTTTACATAAAATAACATTCTTCTTACTACGCCGCCTATAAAAACTAAAGCAAATAATATTCTTATAAATAAAATTCTTGAATATTCCCCTATAAAAATTAAAGCAAACCCTCCTCTTCTATATTCTACATTAAATCCTGATACTAACTCAGACTCTCCTTCCGCAAAATCAAAAGGAGTTCGATTAGTCTCTGCCAAACATGACACAAATCACACCCAACTTAAAGGCCCTCCGATTAAAATAAATCAACTTTCTTTTTGATATTCCCTAAACGAAAAAAAGTCAAATCTTCCAACTAAAAAAACAAATCTTAACAAAATTAAAGCTAATCTTACCTCGTAAGAAATAGTTTGAGCCGCCGACCGTAAACTTCCTAACAAAGCGTATTTAGAATTTGAAGCTCACCCAGCTCTTATAATTGTGTATACTCCTATGCTAGTGCATGCCAAAAAAAACAAAATTCTTATCCTAAAAGAAATTATACTTAGCTCATATGGTATTACCCTTCAAATGATTAATGATAAAAATAAAGTTATAATAGGAGAAAAATAATAAGGCAAGAAATTTCTTATAGTAGGCCTACTTTGCTCTTTATTAAATAATTTTACTGCGTCTGCTAAAGGCTGCAATAAGCCGTTATACCCAACTTTATTAGGTCCCTTGCGAATTTGGATATACCCTAAAATTTTACGCTCCAGCAAAGTTAAAAACGCTACGCCCACTAAAACACAAATTATTAAAATTACGTAATTTAAAATTATAATTAATCTTAACATATTATTTATACCTAATTTAACTAAACATAACTAATTTTTATTATTTTTATTCAAATTAATTAAAATTATTTTTATTTTTTGATCCTTTCGTACTAAAAAAATATAAATTTTTATAGAAGATAGAAACCAACCTGGCTTACGCCGGTCTGAACTCAAATCATGTAAGAATTTAAAGGTCGAACAGACCTTCCTTTTTAACTGCTACACCAAAAGGACTTCTTAATTCAACATCGAGGTCGCAAGTCTTTTTGTCGATATGAACTCTTAAAAAAGATTACGCTGTTATCCCTAAAGTAACTTAATCTTTTAATCTTTACTAAAGGATCACTTTTTCTTTTATTATAGTTTTTAATAAATAAACAGTTACAATTTTTATTTTTGTCGCCCCAACACAATATTTTTAAAATAAATAATTTTTAAATTCAAACTTATTAGTTATTTTTTTAATATAAAGCTTTATAGGGTCTTATCGTCATTCTATGCTATTTAAGCCTTTTTACTTAAAAGTCAAATTTTAATTTTAATAGTGAGACAGGATATTTTTTGTTCAACCATTCATTCCAGCCTTCAATTAAAAGACTAATGATTATGCTACCTTCGCACGGTCAATATACCGCGGCCCTTTAATATTTCAGTGGGCAGGTTAGACTTTATATAACTTTCATATAGACATGTTTTTGATAAACAGGCAAAAACATTTTTTGCCGAATTCCTTAATATTATCTGTAAATTTATTAATTTTTTTTTATTAATCTAAAATAAAAAAATTATTTAATTTATACTAATAAAATCATTTTAACTAATTTTTTTAATTTTTAATTAATTTTTCTTATTTTAATAAAACTATATAAATATTTATTTTTTATTTTATAAACTAAAACGGTTTTTTAATTTGGCTGTTTTTAAGCCTAATTTTAAATTAAATTATTAAAAGTTTATATATAATTTTTATTTGAGTTAGAAGCTTATCCCTCCAACTCTTAAACAACAACTTATTTAATTATTTTTGTTGACTAAATTAAATTTATTTTTAAAAAAACCAGATATCATAAAAAACGTTTAGCATATCACTTCTATTTTTAAATTACAAATAATTTTACCACAATAACTAGTATTTAAAAATAACTCTTTTTATTTCGGGATACTCAATTTATTTGCAATATTTTAATTTTCCCTGATACACAAGGTACAAAAATTTATTTTTGCTTTCTTATAATTTAATTTTCATTTATTTCAACATTCCTTTACAGTACTACTTTACTATCGCATATTTAAATTTTTTATTAACATTATATTTATTTTTATTCAAGATTTTTCTCATATTTTTTAACACAAGTTTTAATTTCAAAATATATTGATTTGCACAACAAAAATTTCAATGTAAGTGAAATGCTTACCTTTTAAGCTTTATTTTGTCTAGGAACACTTTCCAGTATGCCTACTATGTTACGACTTATCTCACTTTAAAAATGAGAGCGACGGGCGATGTGTACATATTTTAGAGCTATTATCAAAAAAATTTATTAATTTTTTATTACTTTTAAATCCACCTTTATACTATGTTTCATTTATAATTCGTTTAAATAAAAATTTAATGTAACCCATGTCTAACTTAAATATAAGTTGCACCTTGATCTAATATACTAACAATTTGTTATTTTAATAACTCTCTTTAACAAGGTTATCTAATAATGACGGTATACAAACTGATTTACAAATTTAAGTAAGATTTTACGTGGAATGTCGTTTATAGCACAGGTTCCTCTAACTAGACTAAAATACCGCCAAATCCTTTGAGTTTAAAGAAAATAACTATTTAGTACCCAAGTATTTTTAATTTTAACAAAGTATAGCAGGGTATCTAATCCTGGTTTAGGCCTTTATTTTTAAAGCTTAATTAAACTTTTTTTTTATAAAATAACTATTATTTTTATTAATTTCACCTATTTAAATTTATTTAATTTATAACTTTAAAGTACAAATTAACTTTTAACTAAATTTCTCTTATTTACTTTTTTGGTCTAACCGCAGCTGCTGGCACCAACTTTCGCTAAAGTTTTTATATTATTACCAGATAAAATTTTTATTTATTTATCTAAAATTAACTACTGAGATTTATTATATTATATTTGCTAATAAATTTAAACTTAATTCTTTTTTCTAAAAAAAACTAAAATTTGTCGCACAAAGATTTACATGTAGTTTTAAATTATAAACAAGAGGTAAGTAAGGATCAAACTTTTATCATCTTTTAAAAACAAATTCTTTTC